GATGACACTCTTCTGGTAGCCGTTGTTTGCTTCATCGGTTTCAGTATCCTTTGCTTGGTTAATTTCTTCCCGCTCTACTGACCTTGAGTACGGGACTAACTAATAAGGCAAGCTAAGGTTATAGAAGAACTTCGTCGAAGAAAGTGAGATCTTGGTTATGAACGTCCGCTGTGGAGACTACTAAGGAAAGGTAGTAGGCCGAACTAGCCAAGGCTAAGGAGCGAGGCCCCAACTCTCTCCTAATGTCGAGCATAGGTGGCGAAGCCGTCAATTACAGAACTAAGGCAGAAAAGCAGCCGGGTCTACCGGGGCTAAGGAGGCAGTTAGTACTATAGCCATAGTCCCTTCTGAGTATAAGCATGAGCGTTCGCCTACTTTTGAGTCTGGCTATTATAACTGTGTAGTAAAGACTGAGCCACATATTTTAGTTGTTTGACATTCGTCGGGCGAGCCGCCCTCTATAAGCTTATTCTGTTTTTTCGTGAACTGAACCATACTTAGTCACTTCCCATCTATCTGACAGATTCTGAATCCACTGGTTCAACGAGACCAACTGAAAGCAGATCTACGCTTCGAGCTGCAACCAGAACAAGGGTACAAGCTGCCCCATACGCTTCAAAGAAGCAACAAGCTACATTAGCAGACCGACCTGAATCCGTTCAAAAGGTGCTCTTGCCCCTTTCCGGTAGGGATGGTTCTTCTCGACAGATTAAGCTACTTACTATAGTTAGGGTATCGAACAATGGGTGGCAACTTGCCCAATAAGAAATAAAAGTAGCCCGAGTGAAAGAGCTCTTGTTTTAGTAGCTAAGGAGTTCTAGTTGTAGCTAGGAGTTGCTAGCAGCTATGAGTTCCGAGTTGACGAGATCATAAACAAATCTGTCTGGGACTGGTGACACCTGTACCACACTCTATGGCACACACCCCTCGTTGTAGTAGACGAAGATGGTCACCTAGGATAGGCAGACAACCCTGAACCTTAGAAAGTAGCCGGCGGAGACGCTACGGGAGAACCGCCTAGGATGGCGTAAGAGACTCGAGCATCTCTTTCTTCAATTTGGGTTTGTGCATTTGTCTTTCAAATAGGTCAAGGGTTCAGACAGGAGATGTGCTTTAGCCAAAGAAGCTTGGGCACCTGCTCCAATAAAGCTAAGAGGACTAGCTACGGTGTGGGCACCAGATCCACTCAGTGAGGCCGGGCAAGACTTTACGTCCGATATAGTAGTGTCAGACATTTGTCATACTTAAGCAGTGGGATAGACTCCTTCAAATGGAAAGATAGGAGAAGCCAGTACAAGCTGTGTTTGTGGCACCCATCCCGACTTGGGGTGGAGTAGCCAGGAAGAGGTTCTAAAGGAACGAAGGTACTCGACCAAAGGAAGTCTTTTCAAGTACGGTAGACACCAGACATTCCACATTGGATGAATGCCCTAAAGGAATGCTTACCGATTAGTAGACTGCCCTTGAAAGCATACTTTTTGTCGATTTCGGAAAGGATAGGTGGTCCTCATTTACAAGAAAAGAGACTCTCATGAGTGCGACTATGCGCATGGATTAGAACCATAAAAAGAGTTTCCGTATCACTGCATTTCGTAACATGCATTCGGCTTAAAAGCAATGTGTAGTCATAATGAAAGTAATCCTTCCCTGATAATAAAGCGGTATTCCGGATCGATCCCTATGAAGTAGTCTCCATCAGGCAGGCCTGTAAGGCTTTTAATACTTTGAAACCGTTTCAGTAGAACTACTCACTAGTCCTAACTTTTTTCACATGTAAACCAGACCCGCCTAGTTTGAAAGGCTCAGCAAGAGGCAGTCTCTAGTCCAGTCTAGCGGTCATGTTTGAATCCGAACTAGTTGGAGATTCGCACATGACTCTACGCAATTTCATGATGCAAAAGTCAGACTAAGCCCTAAATGAGTAAGGCAACCAGGAAATAAACCTAGTTGATCAAAAAGAATTTCCGCTTTTGACGCTGATTGAAGCAGGGATAGCCTCCACGTAACTAACATGGCCGTCTTGAGCAAAACAAAGTCAGCCTAGCCCTACCTAATACGGAGCAGCACCGCTTGTCCTATCCTATGGTCTCGAGGCAAGGAGCCTGATTAGATAGGGGCAGCTTCCACAAAGGTTAAGCGATTCAAATCAAAAGAAGTAGCGACGGGAAGCGTTTCAGAGTCTGGAACATCAACAGGAATCGATGATCGACTTGATAGTCCCAACCAATCCGAATCAAAGAACCTTGCGTCACTCGACCAACGGGAGAGGGTCTTAGATCAACGTCCACATCCATGCCAGGATCAGCGGATGAACTTCCACTTTGACTCGGTGATCGAGCTTTACTCAGCTTTACTGAACTGATAAGGCTCTTTCTTCCTTTGCTTATCTAGGCTTCCGGGAGAAGGAACTTGCACTAAGAAGTAAGTACTTTTTCAGTGGTTTGAATCTTTCTATGAGTAGAAGGTTTGAATGGTCCGATTGAGGTCCAGTCCCCAGGGC